AGAACCATCATACTTGCTGACCATCGATGAACTGATCGGATTAACCAACCGAAGTTGGCCTCAGTCATTATGTATTGAACAGAGGAAAAAGCCTCCGTAACGGTTGGACGATAGTAAAAAGTCATAGCAAAACCCGTAGCTACTTGTACTAAAAAACAAGTAAGTGTGATCCCCCCTAGACAATAAAATATGTTGACATGAGGAGGAACATATTTACTAGTTATATCATCTGCAATCGCTTGAATCTCGAGACGTTCCTCGAACCAATCATATACTTTATTGAGATAGGTAATCCAAGAGGACCCCCCCCCGAGAACCGTATATGAGACTTTCATCTCGTACGGCTCAAACAGAAACACACAAATACGGATTTCAAACGGATATGGAATAGAAAGTGCAAAACTTATTAGCCACTTGATATTAGCCGTTTGATTCGCTTTATCCCGAAGATAGGAAATAAAAAAAAATCCGGAATTTCCTCTTTGTCATGATAATGCCAAAAATATCAAGTTAGCTCATTCGTCTTTCTTTATGTTGATCGTTACAGGCCTCTTGAATTTTCTCTTTCCTATTTTTGTTTGTTATTTCATTTGTTTTTTTTTGTGCGTAATGCGGATCGACTCTTGTTTTACTATTGATATTGATAGGAATTCTCTTGTTGAGACCCTATTAATCGATTAAAACCTCAGATTCATACTAGAACCACGATGATTTAGCCCCAAGGTAAATTCAAAGGTTTTCTGAGTAAAAACCATTTGATCATCACTTATTCAATGAGTAGATAATGAGTCTAAAGAAAGAAAAATCGTTTGATTTAGGATAGGAAATACCTATCTGAAATTTTTTTTTTTTTTTGAGTCCGGTTGCGAGGTCTAAATAGTAGGTATGAATCATAGTTCAAATATTTCTTTTCTTGATCTATTCTATCTATTCCGTGTTCCAGATATTCAAATAAATATCCGACGGGGTAGAATCATCTTGATAGAGATGACAGGACCATTCTCTGTATTATCAATAGGATCAATTATAACAAGTCACACACTCATATTCCGGAAATACCGAAACAAAGAAATTCCACAGTCGAACTACCAGAACGGTCTATAAATCCGAGTTTTAAGTAATTTTTTTTATTGAAAAACTAAGGCTTCATAGTTCTTATGAACCTAACTCATTGAAATTCCATCCAGTAAAACGGAAGAATTATAAATTTCCAAAATAATAGATAGGAATATCGCAAATAGAGCCATTGCGACTCCCATAAGTGGTGTAGTCCCCCAGCCCGGAGCTACTTTACCATATTCCGAATTCAATGGTTTCAATAAATTCCCTACGGTAGTTTGTCTTGGCCTAGATCTAGAACTACCCTCAACGGTTTGTGTAGCCATAAATCCTATTTAATCATTGGTTGAGATCTGTTGACTTTGTATACCATTCCGTTGTAGTTGTAAATAAACTATCTTATCGTAGATCCGTTGTGATCTTGAAATTATCTCAAAATGGAAACAGCAACCCTAGTCGCCATCTTCATATCTGGTTTACTTGTAAGCTTTACGGGATACGCCTTATATACCGCTTTTGGGCAACCCTCTCAACAATTAAGAGATCCATTCGAAGAACACGGGGACTAGACTAGTTGAAGTAATGAGCCGCCCGATATGGGAGGCTCATTACTTCAGTTGATATAATGAAAAATCATTTCATTTTTTAGTCGGAACCTTAGGTGGTTCTCGAAAAAAGATAGCGAAAAAAATTATCCCTAAAGTCGAGACTAAAAGGAAGGTATAAACCAATGCTTCCATAGATTCGATCGTGGTTTACAATTATAGCTTTCACACCTATTCGTTTGAGTGGGGTCGTTTACCATACCATATAAAAAGGGAAAGAATCAAAGAAAAGAAGGTGATTCAAGTCAATATTTCTCGAGTACCCTATTCAAATAAAAAAAAAAGAGGCGAAAGATACCAGAGCAATCTTGTATCAAACTGCTTGTCTCCTTGTAGTTGGGTCTCCAAGTTTTTGGAATGCTCCAAATTCCACTTGAGCATCCAAATCTGGATCAATACCAGCAAAAACATCTCTGAACAAGGTTCTAGCACCATGCCAAATGTGTCCGAAAAAGAAGAGCAAAGCAAACGAAGCATGCCCAAAAGTGAACCAACCCCTTGGACTACTACGAAAAACACCATCGGATTTCAAAGTAGCCCGGTCTAATTCAAAAATTTCACCTAATTGTGCACGTCTAGCATATTTTTTCACAGTAGCAGGATCACTATAACTGACTCCGTTGAGTTCGCCACCATAGAACTCAACAGTTACACCTACTTGTTCAACACTATACTTTGATTCTGCCCTTCGAAAAGGAACATCTGCCCTCACAATTCCGTCTCCATCTACCAAAACTACTGGGAATGTTTCAAAAAAAGTAGGCATACGACGTACAAAAAGCTCGCGCCCTTCTTTATCTCTAAAGACGGGGTGGCCTAACCATCCAACAGCTATTCCATCCCCACTGTCCATTGAACCCGCTCTGAATAATCCCCCTTTTGCCGGATTATTACCAATGTAATCATAAAAAGCTAATTTTTCGGGAATTTTAGACCAAGCTTCCGATAAACTCAGATTTTCGGCTAGTCCGGCACCAACTCTTCGATATATTTCTTGCTGGAAGTATCCCTGATCCCACTGATAACGAGTGGGACCAAATAACTCGATTGGGGTAGTTGCTGAACCATACCACATAGTTCCAGCAACAACAAAAGCTGCAAAAAAAACAGCAGCGATACTACTAGAAAGTACAGTTTCAATATTGCCCATACGTAATCCTTTGTATAGACGTTGAGGCGGACGGACACTAAGATGGAATAGGCCCGCTAATATGCCCAGTGTACCTGCTGCAATATGATGAGAAGCGATTCCTCCCGGAATAAAAGGATCAAAACCTTCCGCGCCCCACGCTGGGCTTACAGATTGTACTTTTCCAGTTAGTCCATAAGGATCGGACACCCATATTCCAGGACCATATAAACCTGTTACATGAAATGCGCCAAAGCCAAAGCAAGCCACCCCTGAGAGAAATAAATGAATTCCAAAGATCTTGGGCAAATCCAAAGAGGGTTTTCCCGTACGTTCATCACAGAATATTTCTAGGTCCCAATACACCCAATGCCATATGGCCGCCAAAAAGCACAAGCCAGAAAACACAATATGTGCACCTGCTACGCCTTCATAACTCCAAATACCTGAATTCGTTACAGTTCCTCCTGAAATACTCCAACCACCCCACGAATTGGTTATTCCTAAACGAGTCATGAAGGGTAGAACGAACATACCTTGTCTCCACATTGGATCAAGAACGGGGTCAGAGGGATCAAAAACCGCTAATTCGTATAGAGCCATAGAACCGGCCCAACCAGAAACTAGAGCCGTATGCATTATATGGACAGAAAGCAATCGACCGGGATCATTCAATACGACAGTATGAACACGATACCAAGGCAAACCCATGGAAATACCCCTTTATCAAAGAAAAATAGACACTATGTAACTTTATCGCATTGGAATATACTATGTACTTTTGAGCGGATTCTGTATGAGAAAAGGTTACTATTTATTCTATTCCGTTAAAAATAACGGAAGAATTCTGTTCGTAAGAACAAAGAGAAGCAGATCTATTCTATACCCGATAAGTACCAATACGCAATGGGAGCATCGGTCCCATTTTGTGGGAACGAATGGATGGATACTTGTTTATTATTAGAACGATCGAGCCCTTCATTAAAATTTTTCTTTATTCATTCTCTCTTTCTCTAAAAACCTTCCCATTTATGTATAAACTAGTAAAATAAACAGAAAAAAATGATGAAGACAATAAACTCATTCTTACGTTTCCATATTAAAGTGAAGTATAGTACTTAATTTTTTTCTTTAATTTAATGCCCATTGGTGTTCCAAAAGTACCTTTTCGGAGTCCTGGAGAGGAAGATGCAGTTTGGGTTGACGTATAGTGCGACTTGTCAGACATATTGGGTCATATGGGATTTACCCGTTTTCTCCCCCGATCGAGATATCCTCTGTTTCGCCCAAGAAATATTGTATTGATTGGTTCTTCAATCATTCGGAGCGTGAAGTGAAATTGGATCAATTTCTATTGAGGATCAATATTATCAATTAGAAGAATTTATGGTTGACTTGGACTAATAAAATAAAATATCCAGGCTCCGTTCAGAAAATACCAAACAAATTGGTAATAGTAATATATGTACAATTACCGCTTGTAGCATAGACGATTCGTAATATTTAATTCAATTATAGGAGTGATCTCAAACTGACATGCCAATCAATATGATGAATACATCGAATAGTTTGGGAGAGGCATAAAACGAATTCAAAAAAGTCGTAGCAAAAAGAAATGGTACTGAGATTATTTGTCCTATATGTGCAAATAGAATTCGGATAGATCTTTCCCCGGAGTAGAACATGAACCTAAAAGAATTGAAAGGACCCATTCAGGAACAAGAAAATGACATCGTGATTTGAATCTCGACGAAACAATACATCAATGAAAGGTTAATACAAAAAAATGAAGTTCAGTAAATTCTTTTTTTTTAGGGAAGGGAGCCAAAACTTATGTTTTTTTTTTGAAAAATAGAAGAAAAAACCCCTTTATTTTCATTTATTTTCATTAGAAAAACGGAAATCTGTTACAAAAAAAAGAGATAGGATTGGAATCGACACATTGATTCTTTTTTCACAATTTTTTTGAACCGTATGCATCCAAAGATGCGCGTACGGTTCAAAAGGGATACAATTTTGTCCTAATCAACCGACTTTATCGAGAAAGATTACTTTTTTTAGGCCAAGAAGTTGATAGTGAGATCTCAAATCAACTTGTTGGTCTCATGGTATATCTCAGTATAGAAGATGATACTAGGGATCTTTATTTGTTTATAAACTCCCCCGGCGGATGGGTAATACCAGGAATAGCCATTTATGATACTATGCAATTTGTTTCGCCCGATGTGCATACAATTTGCATGGGATTAGCCGCTTCAATGGGATCTTTCATTCTGGTCGGAGGAGAAATTACCAAACGTCTAGCATTCCCTCACGCTTGGCGCCAATGAGTTTTTATTTGAAAAAAAGAAAAAGACTATGCCTTCGCCATATCGAATGTGAATAATATGAAAAATAGGTAATAATAGCATGGCACTTCGAGTTCGATATGAACAAACTAGTATTGTTTTTCCTAACATGATATTTTGTATCGAGATAGTAGTATGAAACAAAGGTTATTCCGATTTGATCTTATGTGTCAGGAGTACATTTCAGCGTCACAAACCTTTTTTCTTCCACACCAGAAGTCTCTTTATGATATTTACGTTACGAAAGAAAGAGTACGAAAAAAAAAAGAAACTTTGGGATTGCTAAATCACAGACGAGATAAATATAGAAAGCAACAGAACCATCATAGTATTTTTTGACTCCTACAATACGAAAGGAAGGGTGGTAAATGGATCATTCAACGATCTGGATCGGATGGATTCCATTTTTTTCTTCGATAGAATAGAAATTGAAGAGAAGGGCGGAAGAAATGCCATTGCAGAGCCGTATGCAATGCACAAAAGATGCCTGTACGGCTGTTCTATTCTATTTGTTTTTTTTTCTTCTTGTTTTTTTATCCCTTACTTTAGCCCAATCCTGCAAGATAGAAGAACCGTTCATGCATGATGTTATATCAATATTATCAGGGTCATGATTCACCAACCTGCTAGTTCTTTTTATGAGGCGCAAGCAGGGGAATTTATCCTGGAAGCGGAAGAACTACTGAAACTTCGCGAAACCCTCACAAAGGTTTATGTACAAAGAACGGGCAACCCTTTATGGGTTATATCCGAAGACATGGAAAGGGATGTTTTTATGTCAGCAACAGAAGCCCAAGCTCATGGTATTGTTGATCTTGTAGCGGTCGAAAATGAAAATACTGGAGATTTCGTGTAAATACATGATTCCGTTTCAAATCAGAATTCGAATTTTTCGTGATTTGATATTGAATGGAAATAATTCATAATCATCAATCATCAGGTTAAGATCGATCTAAACCAACCTATTTTATTATATATATGTATGATATGCCGACAATTAAACAACTTATTAGAAACACAAGACAGCCAATAAGAAAAATCACGAAATCCCCCGCACTTCGAGGATGTCCTCAGCGTCGGGGAACATGTACTAGGGTGTATGTGCGACTCGTTTAGATCATGAGTTCGAACAAACGAAACCATTTTTCCAGTACCAATCACCAATAGAATAGATAGAGTGGAAAAAGCCATTTTTACTATCTAAAAATGAGGGTCTATCATATACCTATATTTTTTGTGTATGAAATTTATGGTTTCCATTGGTGCAAATCCAATCACCTCAATTTGAGATGAAAAGCAATTCCCCATTGGTAGCAAATAGTTATCCATTAAGCGGAGGAAATAGTACTACAAGAAGCAAAAAGGTTATGTTCCCTTTCTTGAAAGAACGGACTAACAAGGTCAGCTACCTAGCCAACTTTCATAATGAAATGCCGTCACTGTATGGATAGCCTTTTTTGTGAAAAGATCTATTACTGTATAATTAATTGGTAGAGCCAAAGAGAGTGAACTATACAAGTTTACGATAACATTTGATTAAATGAAAGAAGAGGCTCCGGTGTATAGAGAGGACCTCACCGTTTATGAAATAACCATAGAAACGATGGAACCCACTATTTTTTGCTTTTATTTATTTAATATCGTTAGAATTTCTTATTTCTAGGTATTTTACCTGGAAGGATTAAAAATCGTGGTTGGGAAGGTCATAGTAGCAAAAGCCATTGGAATTTATATTTTATATATCGGAATAATCCGTTTTGTTATTAATCAACCGGGGGATAAAAGGATGACTGAAAGAAGAGAAATCAATTAGTTATTCATTCATTAAAGTGTAATTTGATTCAATGACCAGAGTTAGACGAGGATATATAGCTCGGAGACGTCGAACAAAAATTCGTTTATTTGCATCAACCTTTATAGGGGCGCATTCAAGACTTACTCGAACCATTACTCAACAGAAAATGAGAGCTTTGGTTTCCTCTCATCGAGATAGGGGCAGGCAAAAGAGGGACTTTCGTCGTTTGTGGATCGCTCGGATAAATGCAGCGGCTCGTGAGAAAGGGGTATTCTATAGTTATAGTAGATTAATACACAATCTGTACAAGAAGCAATTACTTCTTAATCGTAAAATACTTGCGCAAATAGCTATATCAAATAAGAATTGTCTTTACATGATTTCCAATAAAATTATGAAATAAAAGACATTCTAAAGTCATATATAGAAATGATTGAAACCTAATTGCATTCCCCGGAGAATGGACTCCGGGAAGATAGAATAAAAAAAATGAAGATAAGATAAGTAGTAGAAATGAACGAACATCTTTCAAAAAAAAAAGATTTATTCTTTCCCTATTTGTTGTTTCTTATAACACAACAATCAAATCTGGATTTGAGGCTTTTCGAACAAAACATCAATCCGAGCTTGAATTCCGATTGAAGTTTTGAATCAATGGAAGAGTATATCTATTTATTTCTGGTTCTAGGACCGGTAGTTCTAGGGATTGACTCGGCTCTCTCAAACTGTTTTTCATTATTAAGAAAAGGTAACAAAGATAAAATACGAGCTTGTTTTATAGCAATAGTAATTAATCGTTGTTGTTTCAAGGTCAATCTATTCACCCGTCTAGATAATATTTTTCCTTGTTCACTAATAAATCGACTAATTAAACTCATGTTTCTATAATCAATTCGATCCCCCGATTCAATTGGGGGAAAACGCCTACGAAAAGATCGCTTGGATTTACGAAAAGGTTGCTTGGATTTATCCATGGTTTATTCCTTATCTCTCAAATTCTATTTCTTTATTCATTTCAGATTCGACCGAAATAGGTTTTTTTGTATATTCTATATTTTTATTTGTATATTATATATATACATATATATATATACATATATAGATATATGTTTATGTTAAGATATGTTAAGTTCTTCCTTTTCCTGCCCCTTTGAAAGATCAAACACACGTTCGATTTATTTCTTTATTTCCCCATGAATCGTATGCTTGTGACAATATCGACAAAATTTTCTCAAGTCTAATCGACTGGGTGTATTGTGCCGATTCTTTTGAGTAATATATCTAGAAATGCCTGGCGATTCCTTATTGACACCATTTTGGACACAACTGGTACATTCCAAAATAACTCTAACTCGGATATCTTTACCCTTAGCCATGAACCCCCTTTGCATTTTTGTTTGATCAACTTAACTCTTCTGTTTTCGACCCGAACCTAAGAAGACGAGAAGAACAAAAAAGAAAAAAAATCAATATCAATATATCAATAGAAGTTACTAATTCGAAATTCCATTTCTAAATATTTTGTTGTAATTCTAATTAATATTAATAAAATAATTAATATTATTATATATTATATAAAAATATTATTATATATTATATATATAGTAATAATGTAAGTAATACAATTTTTTTCTAACTATCAATTATTCCTATCCTAATCCCAGTATTTCATTTAAGTATCTTTTTTTTTATGCTATGATTTCGTGGAGCTTTTTTTTTTTTACCTTAGACTGGACCCCCTTTCTATTTCTGTTCTCCAAAATGGGATCTTAGATCCACCAGATTTTTATTTTTGCTGAGGTTCAATATACTTTTTCTTTCTCTTTCCTTCCTATCCTAAAGAACTGAAAAAAAGGGGGACTAAGTTTTAGTCACGTCACGTAGAATTGTATCTCAAATTTTCTTCCTTTTTTTTCGCATATTATAGTTATTATATTAATAACTAGAAAAAAGGGAATGACAAAGCATCTGGGAATAAACGATTAATTTCTATCAATAGACCCGCTAAAGACCCAAACCATAGAGTAGTTAGCACAGGCGCTGTGGAAAGATATGTTTTTATATCTCGCATTGAAAATCCTCCTTCTTTATTGTAATACATATATGGTCAGATGCTGTAGTTCAAGATCATTTGTATTTTTTTGTACGGAATTCCTAACAAAAATGGATATGTACAATGAACAGTAGATAAGATTTTCCTACCCCTGTCCCTAAAAAAGAAAAAGAGACCCTCTTCTTCCTAAGCAAAATAGTCATCTTTTTTATACGTTAGGTTTCAGATGTATATAATTCTTTTATTATATGAAACCAAAAAGAAGAAATGACAAGAAAATTGTATATGGATCGAGGAAAAAATAACGATGTGGAAAACAAGACATGGATTTTGTACAATGACACTGTACAAAAATTTTTTAAAAGGGATGTAGCGCAGCTTGGTAGCGCGTTTGTTTTGGGTACAAAATGTCACGGGTTCAAATCCTGTCATCCCTACCTATTACTTCTCCTATGGGCGGTAACGAGGGATTAATTGACTGGGATCTGAGTGAGATCAATTAAATAAAATTGGACATAATCTTTCATTTTTGCATACCAATGTATACAAGACGCATTGGGGGTACAAAAATGAGAAAATCCTTTTCTTTACAATCGTATCTCCTGTCATAAAAAAGCGCTCTTAGTTCAGTTCGGTAGAACGCGGGTCTCCAAAACCCGATGTCGTAGGTTCAAATCCTACAGAGCGTGATTCCGTTTATGTTATTTCGAATCACAATAAAAAAAACTTAACAAAACACAGTTGAATTGCAACTTGAATTTGACCTCCTGCAAGGAGGAGGTCAATCAAAAAAAAAAATGTTATTCAATCAAAGGTCCAACTGATCACCGCGTCTGTATTGTAAATATGCAGTTACAAATAATCCTGCTAAAGTAATAGGAATTAGACCTAAGACGATTCCAAATAGAAGAACTTCAATCATTTCGATTTGTTTGAGGAGATAAAAAGAAAGGTAAGATCTATCCCTAAATATTAATCTGAAAAATCCATGAATCTCAATGACCAAGAGTT